ATAGAAAAAAATAGTGTGACCCTTTTGCAATACAATAAAGGTTTCAAATCATTTTCTCGATATGAGCGTTCTATATCGAACAAAAAATTTCAACTAGTCCTTCATTTGAAATTTCAAATGACGATAGTAGTAGAAAGAATACCATGCTATGTTTAGACTTCAAAGGTTTCACTTTAACCATATAATTAGTCCCGCATTATTGGTTGATTGAGAATCAAAGCGGATTTACCAATGAATTACGAAATGCTACGTTTCTTAAATATTGAAAATATCATTTTTTATGAATTAAAAAAATTCAATCAATTTCAAAATTCATAAGTAATTCGCGAGATCATGCATCTTTTACTTTAATTTTTTTACTAGTTAAAATGAAACTAATGAAAAAAAAAGTGCAGCTGGACCGGTCCAGCCTATTCTTGAAATAAACAACTCGCACACACTCCCTTTCCAAAAAAGATCAATACACCAAATACTACACTTAGATTTATTGGATTTGTTGCTAAAATATCGGTATTAAACCCGAAACTCCCGGCCAGCGGCCATTGGCCCAAGGAAAGGAAAGAATCGGTTAGATTTTTCATACAATCCCCTTTCTTTTACAGATAGATAAAAAAACAAGAATAGAGTTTCTTTTTTGTATCACTTCCCTTATATCTATACTTCTATATATTCTTATATTCGATTTATATGAATTTCTTATATCTATAGAATAGATTTCGAAATGGATTTTTTCAAAAAAAAATTCCTAATCCTAATGAAAATAATACTTATTAGAATTTTAGAATTAGCTATCAAATTTCAAGTTTCGTATCAATTTCGGAATATTTCGTTTGTTGGAAGACTCCTTAAGTTTCAATTTCTAAGAACGGGAAGGAAGAAAGCGGATCGGTATGCTAATTACTCATCCTTAAATCTTTCCTTCCCGGGCAGGGATTAGTGTCCCACATTGTAAATTGTAGGAGTGAATTAGTGATATAATTCAAAAAAGCAAGGAGCAAGTATAAGTCCTGACTAAAATAAATTCAGACAAAAAAAAATAAGTCAAAATTTTCTATATCTATATATTTGTGATTGTTTAAGTGTTTAAGACAAGATTAAACAAAAGGATTCGCAAATAACAGCGCTAAAGCGACAACCAATCCATAAATTGTTAATGCTTCCATAAAAGCCAGACTAAGCAATAAAGTACCTCGTATTTTTCCCTCCGCCTCGGGCTGTCTTGCGATCCCCTCTACAGCTTGGCCCGCAGCAGTCCCTTGGCCAACCCCAGGTCCAATAGAAGCAAGTCCGACAGCTAACCCAGCAGCAATAACAGAAGCGGCAGAAATCAGTGGATTCATGATAAGTTAAATTCCTCACAAAAAAAAATGGTTAATGATACAATCATTCAATGAATTATAGATGAATTATTCCATCACGCTCATCCAAACAGAGTAACTAAAAACTCCAAATTGAAGTAATAGAATAATATTATTGACTCATCAGAACCGATTCTCTATCGCTTTTTGAAGTTGGATTCTTAGGAATCCAAAACCAAAGACGTCTATTGGAATCCCTATTGAAATTCATAGTATTAGGGTATTAGATATTTTTTAGGTCATATATAACTATTCAATATCTAATATCCCATATACATGTGTTTCTTCCAGAATGTAAACCAACTTATTTTGATCTTAGATCCATTAGAATTCTTTTTGAACGGGAAAAACTCCCTAGCTGAATTCGATAATAGTTGGATTCTAGGCATTCAAGATACACAATTTTGAACTGGCTAATTTCTTTTTTTGAATCGCGTTTTTTAATTCTTCTCTTTCTTTATGATTATTCCGCATGGATCGAATTTACATAGAAAAATTGGTTAAGGCGAATCATTTCATAGAAATTTTCATTAGCATTTTATTCTATTTTCTTTCTTAATTTTTGATTCTTCTTGTTTATTAACTTGTTTATTAAATTGTTTTTTATTAAATATTTTATATTTATTTATAAATATTTATAAATAAACTAAAATATCATTTATTAAAATATTCTTATATTCTTTTATTTATAGAAAATGAAATAATACATCCAAACAGGACATTCATTTTAGGAAACCGATCCTTTCGATCTCTTTCGTTTTTTTTAGAATCCCCCCTAACTATTTTGAGTGGAATCTTTTTTCCTATTACGGTATATTATAACTGCCTTATTAGTTATCCCTTATTAGTTATCTATTTTGATGTTCTCCAAGTAGATTATCTTGAATTCCGCTATTATTTTGGTCTAAATTCAAAAAACAACTATTTGTAAGTGAAGTCAATGATGACCCTCCATGGATTCTCCTATATAAGCGGCGGCTAAAGTTGCAAAAATAAGAGCTTGAATACCACTTGTAAATAATCCAAGGAACATGACAGGTATAGGAACTACTGAAGGTACTAAAGAAACAAGAACAACAACTACTAATTCATCGGCTAAAATATTTCCGAAAAGTCGAAAACTAAGCGATAAGGGTTTTGTAAAATCTTCCAAGATGTTAATGGGTAAAAGGATTGGAGTAGGTTGAATGTATTTACTGAAATAACCTAATCCTTTTTTGCTAAGACCCGCATAGAAATAGGCTACTGAGGTGAGTAAAGCTAAAGCAACAGTAGTATTTATATCATTCGTGGGTGCGGCTAACTCTCCATGGGGTAACTGTATGATTTTCCATGGTAAAAGAGCCCCTGACCAATTACAAACAAAAATAAATAGGAACATAGTTCCTATAAAAGGAACCCATGGACCATATTCTTCTCCAATCTGGGTTTGGCTCACGTCTCGAATGAATTCAAGGACATATTCGAAGAAATTCTGCCCGTCATTCGGAATGGTTTGTGGATTCCGAACAGCTATACTGGCTGAAACTAATAAGATAGCAATTACAACCCAAGAAGTAATAAGTACTTGGCCATGGACTTGAAAACCTCCTATTTGCCAATAGAAATGTTGGCCTACTTCTACACCCGATATTTCGTATAACACTTTTAGTGTGTTGGTGGAACATGATAGAACATTCATATTACCCTCTGACAGAAATTTCAATTCCAGGAAATTATTTTAATTCAACCATCTCTTTTTCGACTTACTTATTTGAATTTTTTGATACGAACTAATAACATAATATCCCCACTGATTTTTATCTCATTTATATAATCTAATCAAATTCGAGAATAGTAAACGATTCCATAAATTTCAGGAGTTCAAAAAAAAAATTTCTATCTTATTATTAATTACGTATTTCGTATATAGTTAGAACGACCCTCACAAATTGCGAATACTAATTTAGTAAGAATTAATCGGATTGAAGCTATAGCGTCATCATTTGCTGGAATTGAAATATCTGCAAGGTCGGGATCACAATTTGTATCGATTAAGCAAATTGTTGGAATTCCCAAAGTGATACATTCTCGAAGAGCTGTATATTCTTCTTGCTGATCAACGATAATTATAATATCGGGTAACCCCGTCATATATTTAATCCCGCCCAGATATGTTTGCAAGTGGGATAATTGTCTCTTGAACATAGCTGCGTCTCTTTTTTTTGGAAGACAGTAGAATTTCCCCGTCTTTTGTTCGATTCTCAAGTCCCTGAACTTATGAAGTCTAGTTTCTGTAGTGGACCAATTGGTTAACATGCCACCGAGCCATTTTTTATTAACATAATGACACCGAGCCCTTATTGCAGCCCGCACTACTGAATTGGCTGCTTTAGTTTTTGTACCAACAATTAAAAACTCTTTTCCCTTACTTGCTGCATCAAAAACTAAATCACAAGCTTCTGATAAAAAACGAGCAGTTTTAGTAAGATTTGTGATATGAATACCTTTACGCTTGGTAGAAATATAAGGCGACATCCTCGGATTCCATTTCCTAGTCCCATGACCAAAATGAACTCCTGCTTCCATCATCTCTTCCAAATTTATGTTCCAATATCTTCTTGTCATTTCTTCCCACACTTCCTCTTTCTTTTTTGTTTAAAAAAAAGGGACGAGGTTGTCTTGAACTAACCAATTGTTCCGACGGAACCTTTTCTTCTACCGTGGATTGGACGTATCGATGTCAATACACAATCCAAACCGCTAACCTCTATTCATTATTATCTGAATTTCCATTACCCCCTCAAGACCATATAGAAAGAGTTTTTCAAATGGAAATTGAATTCCAAAACAAAAGAAAGTAAGTATGACTACACTTTTTTTAGGAATCATTAAATGATATATGATCTAAATGATTCCTCAGGTGTATCATGGAAATTCTTTTGAACGGCACGAATCAAATAAGCCTGCGTGGTGGAACAAAATATCTCGTATTTCCCCCTCGAAAAAACTCTTCTTTTGACTTTTCAAAGGAATGCTCTTATTCTTATGTTGCCGCAGTAATCTTTTAAATCCGGTCCCAACGGGGATCATCCCACCTATAACAACATTCTCTTTTAGACCTTTCAACCAATCGATACGACCACGAAGAGCTGCTTTGGCTAAAACTCGAGCAGTTTCTTGAAAACTTGCTTCCGATATGAAACTTTGAGTATTCAAAGATGCTCTTGTTATTCCCAATAGGATAGCGCGGTAACAGATCGATTCTTCTAAAGCGCGCCCTGTTCGTTCCGCTCGCAACAATCCAATTAGTTCTCCAGGTAAAAAAACATTAGACATTCCATCCTCGGAAACCAACACTTTTGATGTTATTTGGCGTACAATAATCTCTATGTGCCTATTATGAATTTGCACCCCTTGGGATCGATAAACCTTTTGTATCTTAGTAACCAACGATATACGACTTTGCACTATAGTCAGCTCAGTCCCAATCAAGAATCCCCAAGGAATTCCAAGAATTTTTGTTATATGCTCGTTCCAACCCTCAATTCTTTTTTCTAGGTTCATTGATATTGAATCAATTGAACGCACTTCTAAGACCTGTTCCACTTTTGGAAGACCTTGCGTTATATCACCGGATCTCGATTTTTCATATATAAATGTAACTAATGTATCTCCTTCGTAAAAGATTTCTCCATAATGTCCATGAACGGTTGCTCCCGGAGTGGCCAAATAAGGTTTAGCCAATCTTATTACTACAGAGTCAACTTGAACAAGCAAAACTTGACCCGATTTTAAGGGGGGTCCTTTTTTGGCTATATATCCATTTTGACAAATAAACTGACCGAGACTAATTATTGTGGGTCTTTCTTCCCAATAATTAGGACAATAACTTTGATGGAGAAAATACCAATTCAAATTGAATAAATTGAAAACGATTTGACTGTACGGATCACGATTTGAAATTATCCCATTTTCATCCATTAAATAATATTTAAGCACTTGAAAAGTCCGTTTTAAATTTTCAAGTTGAAGATATTTAGTTATCAAGATCGGATTATGAGTTAGTAAATAATAAAAGGAATAAAAATTCAAAAAATTAAGGACCGTTCCTAACGGTCCGATCGAATTCCTAATTTTAATTATAGAATCTGTTGAAATGAATTCTTTTTTCACATTGGGATATTTTATATCGTTGAATAGGTCCATTCGGAAACAATTAGATGGTGATAAAATTATCAAGGAAGGATATTCCTTATTGTTATTTAACAATGTGCGAATAGTTCCGTGATTTTGGTGGTTAAGTGATTGTTTCGTTTTTCTCTTTTTATAAATGAAATAAAAAGGATTGATGTTGGTCTGATCTGATACATTATCAGAAATGAATCCTGAACCTGAGAGATCATTCCTTTTTCTGCGATACGAAATAGCGGATTTGACTAAGTCGATTCTTAGGAAAGCTCGAACCAAACCATTTGTACTTACTTCAATAAAAGAAGTACAGACCTCCTCGATAGAAGAACTTTTTATGTCTTGGTTCCAATTCAAAATTAAACAAGTCCGAATTAATTGAATACTTGTATCAGAAATTCCTTGAATGGGTTTGGCATTTCCATAAACAATATAATTGACAACTCTAAGTTGCATATTATCCCTTTCTTGTAAAAAATCCGGAGGGAAGAGTGTTGGTAAATTTAGACCATCTGATATCTCATATGTCACTACAGGGCGAACTAAAACAAAATACTTTTTCTTAGTAGATGTGATCCGTTGGACATAGATCCAATTTTTCCATTTTTTAGAGTCCTTAAAATCGATGTTTACTTTTCCTGGAGGTATCAAGATCCCACTGTGTCGGGATATCTTATCGGTCTCCCCAGGAAAATGAATATCTCCTGAAAAGATTTTCAGTTCAATTCTCTTTTTTTTTCTCTCCATTCGGACTAATCCGTCCGCGTAGCTTCTTGTATTTATATTGAAAGCAATTCGTGTATCTATTCCAATGAGACTATTATTTCGTATCATTATCAAAGAAGATTCAGGTAAAATATGCACTTCTTCGGGAATGAAAAAAAATAGATCTAGTTTCATTTGGTATTTTGACTTCAATTCTTTTATTGGTCGAGACTCAATAAAATCCTCTTTTTTAACGATTGAATGCACGCCCAGAGTCCCATATTTAGTAATTCCCGAACTCTTTCTTCTGTATCGGGGATCATCGAAATAAGCAAAAATACTATTATTTCTACGGAAAATACCATTTATTGGTAGTTCAATCGAGATACCTGAATGAGGCATTAACTCTCTCTTTCGTTCTTGAATCGATTGGATTGGAACGAGAAATCTATTTCCTCGCCTTTTTCCCAATAAATGAGAATTCCCGTGTAAAATCGCCGGGTATATGAGATTCCAATGGACGGGTTCTGAATAATTAGGAATCTTGTCTTCTTTTTTTTTACCAGAAAAATATGAACGAAGTAATTTGTATCTTAGTGGATCATTATTCACCGAGAGAGTCGAAATTGACCCTCGTTCTACAGAAAGGGAATAAATATTCATTTGATCTTGATCCTTGTGCGGTGAAAAGGGGACTGCACTGGATCTCCACGAACCTCCTGATAATATCCATAAATGACTTGTTTTTGGTAAAAGATGAACATTACTATATGCAAATGTAGATGCGTGGTACACATCATTACTCCAGTGCATTTCTCCCTCTGAGTCAGAATAAATATGTTTTCGAACTCTCTCTTTCAAATTCAAAGTGTATGGTACCTCGCGAATCTCAGCAATTACTTGTTCTGCTTTGACATATTGATTATTTTGAACCAAAAGAAAACTTTTAGGTGGAATAGTTACATTATGTAGAATATCCTCACTCTCAATAGTGACATATAAGGCTATAGAACATAGAAAAGCAGGATGCCCGTGACGCGTACGCGTGGGATGAACGAAATCTTCATTAAATTGGATTTTTCCATTCGACGGGGCTCGTACATGTTCTGCAGTACCACCCGTGAAGACTCCTCCAGTATGAAAAGTTCTTAATGTTAGTTGAGTCCCCGGTTCTCCAATGGATTGACCCGCAATAATACCTACAGCTTCTCCCAACTCGACCAGGTCGCCATGAGTGGGACTCCTACCATAACATAATCGACAGATCCAAGATGTACTCCTACAAGTAAAAGGGGTTCGAATAAATAGTATTTGTGTTTGAAAGGTTATGAATCGATTGACAAGCCCAAATCCAATATCTTGATTTCGGGTGGCGATGCACCGTGAGCCCATATATATATCCTCTGCTAATACACGACCAACTAATGTTTGAATAAAAATTCTTTCGGACTCGGGCATCATCCCATTTCGAGGACTTACGGCAACCCCTCGGGCGGTTCGACAATCTGCTCGACGTACAACAATGTGTTGAACTACTTCAACAAGTCGGCGCGTAAGATATCCCGCATCCGAGGTTCGTACAGCAGTATCCACAACCCCTTTTCGGGCTCCGTAGCAAGAAATGATATATTCTGTTAAAGACAGCCCTTCGCGTAAATTACTTTGAATAGGTAAATCAATCATTTGTCCTTGAGGATCCGACATTAATCCCCTCATACCTACTAATTGGTGCACTTGAGATGCATTTCCTCTAGCTCCCGAAAAAGACATTATATGGACTGGATTAAGTGAATCTGTCATCCTAAAATTAGGATTCATTTCTTGTCGCAAATATTCACTTGTAGCATACCACACCTCAATAGATTGGCGTAATTTTTCTACTGCGTGCACATTCCCATAATGATGGTGTTGTTCTAAAATTAAACTATGTTCTTCAGCATCTTGTACTAACCATCCCTTAGAAGGGATCGTTAAAAGATCATCAATCCCTAATGAAATGGATGTAGCAGTGGCTTGCTGGAAACCCAGAGTTTTGACTTGATCCAGAATGTGTGATGTATATGCCATTCCGAAGTGATCTATTAATTTGCTAATAAGTTTTTTAATGACAGTTCCGTCTATTATTTTATTGTGAAAGACTAGATTGACTCGTTCTGCCATAAGTCCCTCCATATTCTGCTGATTGGGATTCGACAATGAGTTTGAGTCAATGATTTGAAAACTTCCCTTTCTTGATATTAATCCGGATGAAAATTCAGAGGAAGTAGAGTCCTAGTAGCAACAGAGAGATCAAAATTCACGCCAGTGTCACAAAATCACTTAATTGAGATGCCATATGATTAGTGACCATACGAGCAGGCTCGACAAAACCCTTGTAGAGCTTCTTCGATTTCTCGAAAAAGAGAAATATGACCAATAGTTGTTCTAATATATATACAAAGAATTTCGTTTTTTACACTTCTTACTAAAAAAGAGTGTTCATAAATCTCCTGACAAGTACCCCCAGATTCATAGTGAATCTCGATGGGACCTTCTCTTGAAGCAATAATCCGTTGATCGATTCGCCAGCGGAGCCAAAAAGGACTATCTAAATTGAGTCTTTTCTGTCGATAAGCTCCAATTGCATCATAGGAATTACAAAAAAAAGGTTCTTTTTGTTTCTTAGACTGATGATTATTATCATTAATTCTTTCATTTTGATACTTTCTTCGATTCCATGGATTATACCTATTTCTACAAATACCTCGGCGATTCCCAATGGTTAATACATATAGACCAATAAGCATATCTTGGGTTGGTACGGAAATAGGATCCCCAATAGCTGGAGACAAGAGATTCATATGCGAAAACATAAGTAAATGGGCCTCCGCTTGAGCCTCCAAAGATAAGGGTACATGAACAGCCATTTGATCCCCATCAAAGTCTGCATTGAATCCCTTACGAACTAATGGATGTAAACAAACAGCACGTCCTTCGACTAAAATGGGTTGAAATGCCTGTATGCCTAATCTATGCAAAGTGGGCGCTCTATTCAGCAATACAGGGTGCCCCTGCATAACTTCTTTCAATATTTCCCATACAATTGTATCTTTTTCCCTAATTTGACTCTTAGCAACTCCTATGTTCGAAGCAAGATGTTGTCTAATTAGTCCCCGAATTACAAATGTCTGGAAAAGCTCTATTGCTATTTCCCGAGGCAATCCACATCGATGTAGTGGAAGTGAGGGTCCTACAACAATGACAGAACGACCCGAATAATCAACCCGTTTGCCAAGCATAGTCTCACGAAATCTTCCCTCTTTTCCTTCAATTACATCAGAGAACGACTTGTAAATCTTATTATGACCATCCCTGATTGGCTGTCCGCGAATTCCATTATCAAGAAGCGTATCTACGGCTTCTTGTACCAATTTCTCTTGACACATTACTAATTCCCCCGGTGTAGATCTATTTGTTGTTAATAGATCGGTAAGCGTATTGTTTCGATAGATGACTCTTCTATAGAGTTCATTAATATCCGAGCTCATTAGCTTACCCCCATCTATCTGAATGATGGGTCGTAATTCAGGAGGAAGAACTGGTAGTAAACATAAAACCATCCATTCGGGTTCGATATTTGTTCGAATAAAGTGTTTAGCTAATTCTATGCGTCTAACCAAAAAATCCCTTCTTCTTCCAATTTTGCGATCTTCCCATTCATTACCCGTGGTTCTTTCTTCGCCTAATTCCTTCCATTCGACTAATGAATAATCTAGAATACTTCGCAA